GTCTAACCTTTCGCTTAATACTAGAATCGAAAGTTGAACCATAGCATCTGAGGTTGCATTAATCGAGGATACACGACAGAAGGAATTGTTCTATTTCTAAACTTCACCTTCAACAAGCGTAGATTTCTTTCAAAAATTTTCCCGAATCACGTGTCTTTCTCGTAAATGAAAAAAAAAATGAAAAAAAAAAAAGAATCAAATCACACCATCTCTGTAATAGGTAAATGCCTCCTTTTCTCCTGAAGTTGTCGGAATTATTTGCAATAAGATATTGGCTACAATTGAAAAGGTCTTATCAATAAAATTTCCATTTATCCGCGATCTAGGCATAGCTAGCAATCCATTCTAGAATTCTTCTCATTCCCTCTCGTGGGAAAATGCTCCCACAAAGAAAAGAATTGTACAGTACGAAATAACATAAAAACAGATTGATTTGAAAAAAAAAAGATTATCGACCTTCTATTCCAATCCAATTGTTCCTTTTTGACAGGAATCGATAAGAACTATTTGAACCCGATTCGATTTCATCCTAATGGAGTAGTATACCAACGAGGGGAACTATTCTGATTTCGTTGAAGTTACAGATTCGAGTAACTCAAGAAATTTGGATTGAATTATGATACAAAGAAGAAAAAGATCAAATAATCATTTTCTGATGAAAATAGAATAACCACCCCTTTTTTATGTTGTGTCCATTTGTGTCCATAGCAGGTATACAATCCACTATACGAAATGTTTTATGGATTTAGAAGCGAGGGGTAAGGTAAGGAAAGGAGCTTGTTGTTGAGAACTCTAAAACCGGAAAGAAGTTTGAGAATTTGAGGGGGTGGAATCGTAGTCTATATAGAATTCTGATAGAAATAGAAAGGGATCCATTAACGCTAGTCTAAAAAATCGAGACCTATTAATTAGTTGATTGGTTCTAATTCATTGATTGAATCGATTCGAAATCGTCGCAATAGAAGGGAGTCATTTTTGCAAAGATGAATCCGCCCTTTTTTCATTTTTTTTTTAATTCAATTAAAAAAAAATTTCGTAAGAAAAGAATTTTCTCTTTATCTTCAAGCCTCGAAAGAAAGATCTTTCTTGACTTTGATGAAAAATGTTCTATTTTGATTTGTAATATATAGGTAAATGGATTACCTATCCAATAATCTAGAATGGAATATCAAGAACTCGCTATTCACTCGGTTTTTGGTTCATAATCATTATGTAGGAGAGATGGCCGAGTGGTTCAAGGCGTAGCATTGGAACTGCTATGTAGGCTTTTGTTTACCGAGGGTTCGAATCCCTCTCTTTCCGTACCTTCGCTTAATAGACCTCTTTTACTTTTATTAACAAAACCGGATCAAATAGCAATGGGCGACCCTTAATTCCACTAGTTAGACCTTTCATTGATATAGATTCTCTATTCCCAATTGCCGTGACACGCAAAACGGAACGAATATGAAAATAGCCCCTCTACGATCCATAAATGGGATCAAATCGGGATCAAACCCGTATTTTTCTTACTTACCCTTATGTGAATTTAATTGGAAGAAAATGGCCCGAACCCTTTCTATTTTATTTGAGTTTAGGTTTAAGTCTGACGAGAATAATATTCTACAACTAGCAATTCATTTATTTTCAAACCGACCCATTGACTATCTATTATTTGATTGACCAATCCTTTATATTTGATTGGGTGAAGGGTCAAATGGTTTGGCACTTCCTCAGGAGGGGAAGAGTTGAGAGAATTTTGAATCAGAGTTCTGGATTTTTGTTCATCCTTTGCCGTAATAATATCTCGGGGTTTGCAGCGATAACTTGGTATATCGACTATACGCCCATTCACTAAAATATGTCTATGGTTAACTAATTGGCGGGCTGCGGGAATGGTCGAAGCCATACCCAATCGAAAAAGGATGTTATCCAAACGCATTTCAAGTAATTGGAGTAAAACCTGACCTGTTGACCCCTTTGCCTTTCCGGCGATACGAACGTATTTAAGTAATTGTCGTTCTGTAAGACCATAATGAAAACGCAATTTTTGTTTTTCTTCTAAGCGAATACGATATTGAGATTTTTTCCCGGAGCGCGGTTGGTTTCTAGGATCACTTCCGGCTTTAGGCCTTTTATTAGTTAGTCCTGGTAAAGCCCCCAGGCGGCGTATTTTTTTGAAACGAGGTCCTCGGTAACGAGACATAAAGACTCCTTATTCTTATTTAGAATTCATTTCATTCTTTTTTTTGAAATGTTATTTTACAGAATAAACCTAAACTAAAACTGAACTAAATGAAGCGAAGTTTGCTGAAGTAGTGTACTTGTACTATAAAGAAGAATAAAGAAGAATGAGATAAATTGGATAATTATTCCAACTTTCTATTATTATATAGATAATCCCTTTCCTGACATAGTTGGGAGTTCCTATAACTTAAGAAATTCATGGATTGTGGAAAAGAAAAAGGGGGAAGACCCCTTTTCAATATTCTTTGATTTCGAAGGAGGATTTTCCATTTTTCAAAACTGGAAAAAAAATGAAAAATGGGGAAAAGCCGGCTATCGGAGTCGAACCGATGACCATCGCATTACAAATGCGATGCTCTAACCTCTGAGCTAAGCAGGCCCACATAATAGAAATTGTCTATGCATAGGAATTCAATACACTATAGTATAGTGTCTCTAGAAATATAGAAAAGAATAGAATCTATAATTTCCATATGGAATATGTTAGAAAATAATGATTTAGATAGCGATATAGGATTTCGATTTCTTTATCACAATTCGAAATTCGAATATTATTCGATAAGATAATCAATCTTAACTATTTTAAGATAGTCAAATCTTCTTTTTTCTTTTTGATTTTGAATTCACATGGCATTTGAAATTCTTTTTGTTACACTTCGATATTTTCTATCCGATAGATTCTACTTCTCATTCGATATTTCTATTTCTTTCGAATTATTTCAATTTCATTAGTTCGTTCATTCGTAAAAGGGGAAGTTAAGAAAAAAAAAAGAATCGACCGTTCAAGTACCCCCCATTGGATGGGAAAATGGCAGTAAGAGAAACATATATATGGGGTCTATATCAATCTATATTGAATTGCCGATACAGAAATGATAAAATCCAATTGGATTGAATCCAATATAGGTTTCCTATAGGTAACAAAGAAAATACTTTTTTCGAGATAGTAATCGCTATCTAATAAATTCAAGGGTTCCAGTATAAAGGAAAGAAAAAAGAAATGATATCATCATAAGATCCTAAGCTCAAAACAAAAGGAAGGGGGATATGGCGAAATCGGTAGACGCTACGGACTTAATTGGATTGAGCCTTGGTATGGAAACCTACTAAGTGAGAACTTTCAAATTCAGAGAAACCCCGGAATTAATAAAAATGGGCAATCCTGAGCCAAATCCTGTTTTCTCAAAACAAAGGTTCAGAAAACGACAAAGAGGGATAGGTGCAGAGACTCAATGGAAGCTGTTCTAACAAATGGAGTTGACTGCGTGGGTAGAGGAATCTTTCCATCGAAACTTCCGAAAGGATGAAGGATAAACGTATCTATTGAATACTCTATCAAATGATTAATGAGGTGTATCTGTATTTTTTGATATGAAAAATGGAAGAATTGGTGTGAATTGATTCCACATTGAAGAAAGAATCGAATATTCCTTGATCAAATCATTCACTCCATAGTCCGATAAATCTTTTAAAGAACTGATTAATCGGACGAGAATAAAGATAGAGTCCCATTCTACATGTCAATACCGGCAACAATGAAATTTATTGTAAGAGGAAAATCCGTCGACTTTAAAAATCGTGAGGGTTCAAGTCCCTCTATCCCCAAAAAAGCCTATTTGCCTCTCAAACTTTTTATCCTATCCCCCCTTTCGTTAGCGGTTTCAAATTCCTTTCTCTTTCGGATTGTTTGACAAACGCCTTGGGGCGTACTTTCTCTTATCACATGTGATATAGAATATACGTCCAAATTAAGCACCCTACTTGAACGATTCCCAATCAATAGCATTACTCATACTGAAACTTAGAAAGTCGTCTTTTGGAAGATCCAAGAAATTACCGGACTTACAGAAACTTTGTAATCCCCCTTGTCCCTTTAATTGACATAGACCCCAGTCATCTAATAAAATGAGCATGGGATGCTACATTGGAAATGGTCGGGATAGCTCAGCTGGTAGAGCAGAGGACTGAAAATCCTCGTGTCACCAGTTCAAATCTGGTTCCTGACACATGGTTAATTTGGATGAGTTCTTTCTTTTTTAAATTGATTGATATGAAGTGAGATCCATATTGATTTTGAATCTGGATCATAATAGATCCTTTTATCTATCTTGAAGAGATAGACCCCATCTATAAAATAGATGGGTGGAGTTTCTTAAATTCTTAAATAAAAAGAAAGTATCGAAAATGAAATTCGATTTTCTCTTTTTTTTTTCGTTGAAAAAAGAATGTTAATACTTGATACATATTTTGAAAGGTTAAATGGGTTGGTTGAAAGAACAAAAAGTCGAAGTTGAAATAGACAAGATTCGGTTCAGATACAATACAAATAAATCGAATTGGATACCCCTTCATTTCTTTGTATTTTTGTTCCTATTCGATTTCCTAATTCGTCTCGACATGACTTTCTAGAACCGGTCTAAGAAATGGGCGCAGTACAAGGTTCATGATGCAGAACTCGTTTGATTCATTCTATTAGTTCGGCTCATAGGAACTAAGTATCTTCCAAATAAATGGAAGAATCCGAAGAAATCCCTAATGCTTTCTGCCTTTTTTTGTTAGCCTATCCAGAATTCCCTAATACAAAAGAGACTTCCATTATTCTGGTTAATCTAGAACAGAAAGTCCAATCCTTGAATCTCTGAAATTGTATAAGTGGAAATGACTTTCTTATCATTCAATGAGCATCTTGTATTTCATAAAAATTGGGGGCAATATAATCCTTACGTAAGGGCCATCCTATCCAACTCTCAGGCATTAAGATACGTTTCAAGCGT